AAAATCTACCTATTATGACTAAGCGTGCGTTATGACTAAAATTGCGCTACAAGGGAGTCCCCGAAGTTGGTAGAAAAAGAGCAAATAAATAAAAGGTTTTTCATAATTTATTTTTTTTGATCATATAAAATTGACAACAAAAATTTTGTTCTTTTTACGAACCTGGTGTCGATAAATCCGCGAGTCTAGAAATTCATTTCGGCCAATTGAACCTTCTCGAACTGTTTCTTTTTAAGAACTAAAAATATTTGTGCCAAAATAACAGATGCCAAGAAGACCAAAAGGCCTTGGACACGTAATGGATCTTGAAGTACTATTTCGGCATCCCCCTGACCAAATCCACCCACATTAGGATTACTCGTTAATGGTTGATCCAATTTGATGGATTCACCCTCTGAAACAAGAACTTCTGGTCCTGGAGGGATAATATCAACCACTTGACGTCCATCCGATGGATCTGTTATGATTATTTCATATCCCCCTTTTTCTTTTCGTATGATTTTGCTTACTATACCCGCCCCTGTAGCATTATAAACTGTATTGTTACTCTTGCTTCCGTCGGGATAAATCTGACCCCTTCCCCTATTTCCTCCTACATATATAGGATATTTTAAGAAGTGAACATCTTTCTTAGTAGCGGGGTCGGGGGAAAGAATAGGAAAGGTGATTTCACTATATTTCTGGCCGGGGACAGGCCCTATTACAAGAATATTTTTTTTATTAGGGCGGTAGCTCTGAAAAGACAAATTTCCTACCTTTTCTTTCATTTCGGGAGAAATACGATCGGAAGGAGCTAATTCAAACCCCTCCGGTAAAATAAGAACAGCCCCCACATTCAAACCCCCTTTCTTACCATTAGCAAGGACTTGTTTCACTTGCTTATCATAAGGAATTCGAACAACTGCTTCAAATACAGTATCAGGAAGTACTGTTTGTGGAACCTCAATATCCACGGGTTTATTAGCTAAATGACAATTGGCACATACAATACGCCCAGTCGCTTCTCGTGGATTTTCATAACCCTGCTGTGCAAAAATCGGATATGCACTTGAAACGGGTGCCCGAGCTATGATATATATCATGAGCGGTACGGAAATAAATTGAGTAATATGTTCCTTTATCCAAGAAAAAGTATTTCTAGTTTGCATGGTCTAATCATTGGTCTGAAAATTTCTACAATAAGTTGGGTAGGTCGCTAGTATAGTTTCCTATCCACGATTCTGCTATTTATTGGAATCATTTTACTGGAATACTATAGTATAACGTATAAAAATAGTCTGAAAACCACCCGGATAGAATGTTTTTAATACTTATGTAGAACTACAAAGTAGGAAACGTTCTAATTGGATTAATATTGGTTGATGATTTATCAATCATTCATTGAATGGTAAATAACTACAAGTGATGGAGATACACGATTTAAATAACGAAAAATCCAATATTTAAAAAGAGTATCGAGAATAACCGGAAAAGTGGAAACAAGACCAGATATAATTTGATCATTATGACCAAATCCAAAATCTTTGTACACAGAACCAATCATTAGTTCCCAGCCGTGGGGTGAATGAAATCCGATACATAAATCGGTTAATAACAGAATTGAAAAGGCTTTTACTGTATCACTTAAGTTATATAGGAATTCCTGAGCCCAAGAGTTAAGAATAATAAGTTCTTCATTACCTAAAATCGAATAACAACTTAGAATAACAAAACAGATTATATTTGTCGAGAAGTGTAAAATTGTATGGATACGATCCTCGTTGTGTATCTTGATTAATTGGATCGTTTCTTTGTGGATTCCTATAAGAAACTTTTGTAGATATGTCTCCGAGTATTCCTTGATCATTTCTTCCAAGAAGACGATTTCGTCTAATTCTATGAACTTTTCTAGAATACTTTTTTCTTGAATATCAGTCAAAAAAATTTCGGATTGGCCGATATTCGCCCAATTAATAACCCAAGATTCCATACTTTTAGTAAATGAGAGAGAAATCCACCAGGGCAGAAATACTATAGATGCAAGATACAAAAGAGGAGTGAAAGCTTTCTTTTTTGCCATTTTTCGCCTGTTAATTTTTAATTAACCCACTCCATCTGTCGACTTTATATAATCGAATCTTTCTTTCAAACATGAGTTGTAGACAAGGCATCAAACCTATGAATCTATTTGATTTGTGATTTTATTTTGAATCTAGAAAGAATACAGAAATAGACTAAGACTCCACTTGGAATTTGACTAAAGAAATAATACAAGTGTTTCCAGATATCTCAATTCATCAAATTCCAAACAAATGTCTCCTTTCGATGAATGGCCCCATAGTCAAGAATAGACTAATTTGGAGAAAGATATTGGGATGGTCAAAAAAATGAGCGGCAAAACAAGACAGAACCGGGCCAGTTATCATTAAAACCGATTATTGGGTAGTAAAGAACCCAAATGAAAGGATAAAAAGATCGATTGAAAAAAAATTTACAAGATATGGTTTATCTGTATCTGTTTATCCTAAAGTATCACTTAGTTATAGAAAAAACAGGATTCTTGCGTTTTTTCCCTCCTGCTGGGAAAGCATTCGTTCTTCAGCCCAGTTCCTTTTCTCAAAATACTTCAATCGGTACGCGCAAGAAATAGGCCAATTCCGCGGCTTTTTGTTCAATTTCTCGTGGAGTCAAATTCTCATCAGTACGAGTCAACGGAACAGCCCCCCGGCCTCTGATATCCATATAAAGGACAGGACGAGCAAAAATACCCTCTTTAACTTCTATTCGAACGGATTGAATATCTTTTATAAGGAATCGGAGGAATATGCGACGATTTTTTCCAGGAAATCCCCAACGAAAAATACACACTATTCCTTCCTTTCTATCGAATCGATCATAACCACTACCTACATTCCAGGAGATTGTGCACCACAAATAGGAACTAATAAAGAGACCCGCAATCCCGTAGAAAGACATCACGATCCCCTGTGGAAAAAAAAGGATTTGCTGAGACGGAACAAAAGATATCAAATTTCTACCAAAAAAACTGGAAGTTCCAACCAATAAGAATCCTAATGAACCTAAAAAAACGATAAGGGCCCAGCAAAAATTACTTAGTTTTCGAGACCCCGTTATAAGTTCTATCCATATATGTTCTGATCGCCAACTCATACTTCATCCGATTGCATTTTATTGAAATTGAGAGAATACCCCAAATGGTTTTGACTTTACTTTTTTTGTTTCCGAATGAACTTTCATTAACTAGCACTAGTTTGGTGTGAACTAGCACTAGTTTAATGGGAACTTTTAGGGGTAATTCATCAAATTTGTTTAGATCTAAAATAATAACATACCCTTCATATGATCCCAATATACATATTGATATACATATAAATCGACCAACTTTACATTTTAGGCATCCAGCGATCCTGATCTATTTGAAACTGGCTAGAATTCAGTAAGCTATAGATCATTTTCTGCAGGCATAACAGCTTTTTCCTTTATGTTTGGCAGAAATCACATGTTCTATTATATTTTCTTTTCTGAAATAAATATCTATGTTATGCTACAAGTATAAGTTTCAAAAAAAAACGAATGAGATTGGGTCCCCTCAGATCTAAACAATCTTGTTTTTTTGAACATGAAGAAATAAAGAAGCCATTGCAATTGCCGGAAATACTAGGCCTACTAAAGGCACAAAAATAGAGGGAAAGTGGAAAGTTGTCATAAAATGGGGTACCTCGGTTTATTATTTGTACCTGTTCAAAAAAACAAGATTTTATATTTATACTAATTGTAGAAAGAATCAAAATCAAAATTTGCAAATTTTGCATTAGAGATATTAAGCATCTAAGTGAGTATATAGAATAAGTCCAAGGAATGGAATATATAACTAAATAAACGGACTTATTCATCTATCTACATGAAAGATCCATATGATAATTCATTTTTGTCTTCGTTTCTTTGTGTTTTGTTCTTGTCTTCGAATTTAATAAAGAAAGAGTTATCCGCAACTTTTGATTTTGATTCTTTCTACAATTAGATCTTAGGTCGCCAAAGAAAACTCCCCTTTTAGTTACTTTGATTCCGATAAGATTCGGATAAGCTAACTACTTGTTTGCTACAAATATAAAAATGGAACTTAGTGCACTCTACTTGATTGACTTGAAACGCAAAGGAAAGAAGGCGTGGAGCTTAAATAACTCACTCAGAACACTTTTCAAAAGATTACGCGGTACGATTAGGTCAAATAAGCCCTTCTGGAATAAATATTCAGCCGCTTGTGAACCTTCGGGTACTGTTTTATTCAATGTTTGTTCAATTACTCTTTTACCCGCAAATGCAATGTAGGAATTTGGTTCGGCAATAATAATATCTCCCAACATACCAAAACTGGCTGTTACCCCACCAGTAGTAGGAGATGTAAGGATTGATACATACAATAACTTTTTATTTGATTGATAATCATATAAAGCAGACGATATTTTAGCCATTTGCATCAGGCTCAAACTCCCTTCTTGCATGCGCGCTCCCCCCGAAGCGCACACTATAATAAGAGGTCGAAATTGATTGGTAGCGTACTCAATCAAACGGGTTATTTTCTCCCCGACTACGCATCCCATACTACCCCCCATAAACTGAAAATCCATAACCCCAATTGCTACGGGAATACCATTTAGTTGACCTATGCCTGTTTGAACAGCCTCAGTTAATCCTGTCTTTCTTTGATAAGAATCAATCCGATCTTTATAACGCGCCTCCTCCGAATGAAATCCAATGGGATCCACGGAGATCATGTCTTCATCCATAGGTTCCCAAGTCCCGGGATCAATCGAAACTTCGATTCTTTCTGAACTACTAATTTTCAAATGGTATCCACACTGTTCACAAACATTCATTTGTGATTTCAAAAGTTTCTTATAATTTAATGCATAACAATTTTCGCATTGAAGCCACAAATGCCTGTATTTTTGAGTTGCAGCGAGATCACTAGACCTTTCTCTTAGAGTTAAATCACTACT